TAAGAAAAGATAATCTTGTTCTCTATTGAAGAAACTAGTGGAAACCCGAATATAAACAGACTAAAATACAGCACTGAGGCTATTTGTCCAAGTAATACGTATGGGTATTCTACAGGTTGCTTGCCTATCCATGTTAATATGAGAAAGGTGGCGACTAGTAATCAGAAGGCTGCTTGTGATAGCGGTCGGAAAGAGTTAGATTCTTTCTTCGAGGTGTTTAAGAGAGGCATCAAGAACAGAACTAGTATGGCGGCTACTAGGGCAATTACTCCCCCTAACTTGTTAGGGATAGATCGTAGAATAGCGTATGCAAACAAAAAGTATCATTCTGGTTGAATGTGTGGAGGAGTTACTAGCGGGTTTGCAGGAATAAAATTTTCTGGATCTTTCAGAGCACCTGGGAATAATAGGGCCAAGCTGAATAGTGCAGCTACTAAAAGAACAAATCCGACTGCGTCCTTCGTAGTGTAGTAAATATGGAAGGGGGCCTTGTCATAGTTGCTTTTAAGGCCAACAGGATTATTGGCTCCTCTGTTATGCAGAAATACCAGATGTATGATTGCTAAAGCAGCAATTATGAAGGGAAAAAGGAAATGAAAGGCAAAAAACCGGGTAAGGGTAGCTTTGTCGACGGAAAACCCTCCTCATAGTCATTGGACTATAACAGTCCCCACATAGGGGACTGCAGACACTAAGTTTGTAATTACTGTTGCAGCTCAAAAGGACATTTGCCCTCAGACTAAAACATAGCCCATAAAAGCGGTCAGTATGGTAACTAAAAATAGGATTACACCAACTTTTCAGGTCTCAATCTTTTTATAAGATCCATAATATAGTCCTCGCCCTATGTGACAGTACATGCAGATAAAAAAGAGAGAAGCACCTTTAGCGTGTACTTTCCGTAAGAGTCATCCGTATTTTACGTCTCGGCAGATGTGTCTAACAGATGAAAATGCTAAGGTAATGTCAGCTGTGTAGTGCATTGCTAGGAATATCCCGGTCAGTATTTGAATAATTAAACAGAGTCCTAGTAGAGAGCCGAAGTTTCATCAAATGGAAAGGTTGGATGGAAGAGGGAGGTCAACGAACGTACTTTTTAGAATTCGGAAAATTGGATGTTCCTTTCGTAATGGAGCTGCCATAATTTTAATCCTTATATATAATAAATGGTAATATATTTAACACTTATGGTTATGCTTTTTGGAAGGACCTTAGTTTTCTATAGTCTTTCACCGTACTACTCAGCTTTGGGGTTGGTGGTAGTTTCTGTTTCCGGGTGCTTGGTTTTATCTTTTTTGGGTAGGTCCTTTGTTGCTATTGTCCTGCTGCTTGTTTATATGGGGGGAATGTTAGTTGTGTTCGCCTATTCTAGAGCTATATCTGCTGAGCGATTTCCTTCAATAAAAAACTTAGGAGAAGTTGTAGGCTTGTCTTTCCTTTTTTCTTCTTGAGTTTTTATTTCTTTTGATAATTTTCAAGATATAAGAAATACTTTCTATTGTTTCATTAGGGGTGAGAGATTAGTTGGGAGTAGAACCCTTTACAGGAGGGGAGGTGTGTTGGTTATCCTAGGTGTGTTTGTGTTGCTTGTAGCTTTAGTTGGAGCTTTAATAATTTCTCGAGGGATCGAAAGAACAATAATCCGTGCTATTTAGCTATGATAGGATTATAAAAGCTATAGCTAGAATTAGAAGTATGGAGATCGTGGAAGAGAGAATATATCGCTTAATCAGCCCTATCTGTCCTGCCTGGCTAATCTTAGAGAGGGTAGTCGAAGCTTGTGCTATTCCTTGGGGGCCTATTTCTTCCTGTCATCCCCGGTCTAGCGTTCGAGAAGAAATAAAAAGGGAGGAGATAAAAGATATTACAGTAACCATTGAGTGGGCAATATCAACGAAAAACCACTGTGATGTTGTGGTTGAGTGGATGTTTCTGTCTGTGTAGTTGGAGGTGAAGAATATCAATGATACAAATAGGACGGTTACACCTATAACGGTTACCACAAGGGGCATACTCTTTGTAATTGAGGTTACAGTGAAAGAAGGTGGGGCAAAAACAAATTTTGAAAAAAATCATCCGCTTGCTATCGTGCCTATGGCTAATCGCAATAGAGCGTTTTTTAGGTTGGAATCTTCTTCTCCTATGGGAGAAAGGGGAGCGATAGAAGGGCTTAAGGAGAAGCAGAAAAATATAATTCGAAAGCTGTATACTGCTGTAAGCATTGTAGCTACTAGTCTCAGAACAATTCCCAGCAGGTTTAACACTCTAGCCCCCGTAGCTTCTAGTATTAGGTCCTTAGAATAGAATCCTGCTAAAAAAGGGGTACCCATTAAGGCAAGTCTGCCTAGGATTAGACAAGCAGAAGTAACAGGTAAGAGCTTTCTAAGTCCTCCCATCTTTCGGAGGTCTTGTTCATCTCTTAGGCTATGAATTACTCTTCCAGAGCAGAGGAATAACATGGCCTTAAAGAAAGCGTGGGTACAGATGTGAAAAAATGCTAGAAGAGGTTGTCCAATACCTATTGCAGTAACCATTAGTCCCAGCTGTCTTGTGGTAGAGTATGCTATAATCTTCTTTATGTCGTGTTGAGCAATGGCGGTCGAGGCAGCAAACAGTGCTGTTGTTCCTCCTAGAATTAAAACTAGTGATTGCGCATGGGGTGAGACGGAAAACAATTCCCTGGTGCGGACCAGAAGGAACACCCCGGCGACTACCATGGTTGAGCTGTGTAGTAGTGCGGAAACTGGTGTAGGGCCTTCCATGGCGGCAGGCAACCATGGGTGTAGGCCAAACTGGGCGGACTTTCCAGCTGCAGCTAGAACAAGACCAAATAGTAAGAATGGTAGAAGAGGGGTCAGGTCTTTATTAGAAGACAAGATTTCTGTTAAGTTTCATGATTTAAATCTAAGTGCCGAAAGAGCCATGAATGTTATAAGTCCTATGTCTCCTATTCGATTATAGATTACGGCTTCTAGTGCTGACCTTTTAGCATCTTTTCGGGTGGTCCATCAGCTTATAAGTAAAAAAGAGAGAAAGCCAACTCCTTCCCAGCCCAAAAATATTAAAAATAGGCTTTTGGAGCAGGTCAAAATTAACATTTTTAGTAGAAAAATAGTTAGTAATCGGAAAAAAGCGGTTCTTTTAGGGTCTTCTGTCATGTAGTAAAACGAAAACTCCATAATTGACCATGTAACTATCAGGGCCACCGAGAGAAAAACTAGGAAGTATTGGTCATAAATAAAGTTAAGTGAAATTTTTAGAGGGGTGTTTCTTAGCCATAAGGAGAGGGTAACTTTTATTTCACTGAATCCTGTTCTTATGGAGATCCTTAAGGAGAGGACAGACAAAAAAGCTAGCACCTTTAAAATGGCCATTGCAAATGGCCCTCTTTTATACTTTATCACTTCTTCCTTATTTTTGTTGGTGGTTAAATAGGCTCCAGTGGTCTCTCTGAGGGACAAGTTTACTTTTCCCTTAGAGAAATAAGACTTAGAAAAGAAAAAAATACTCCCTAGAAGAATAGCAAGTATTCCTAGGTTTAATGAAGAAATTATGAGTGACGGGGCTATAACCATCGAAAACTCAACGGAGTCGAACCGCAGGTCTTTGGGCTTAGCAGGACCAAGACAAACCTATAGATTTCGGATTTAAGGCCAGGGTTTAACTGGCGTCTTCAGTGCCACAGGCTGATGCTTTTCTTAAACTACTTTAATCAGGAAATTAATGCTGAAAGAGGATTAATCATTATAAGTATTAATGGCAAAATATGAAGTGCAGCTAGTAAATGCTCCCGGGAGAAGGACGAGGAAATTTTTATAATGCTTGAAGAAGGCGTTCCTTGCTGAGATAGTTGAAATATCATTAGGGAGTAGACAGCTCCAAATACTGTGGCAAATCCTACTATGGGAAAGAGTCATACGGATCATGAAATAAGTGAGGATAGTATAAGTATTTCTCCTATAAGGTTGGGGGAGGGAGGTAATCCTAATTTGGCAGCACACATTAGAAGCCATCAGAGTGTCCTTAGGGGAAGAAGAAGCTTCAAACCTCGCGTTATGGCGAGCGTTCGGGTCCCTCTTCGCTCGTAAACGGTTTTGGCAAGAGAAAATAAGGCGGAGGAAACTAACCCGTGGGCTATCATTAGCATAAGGGCTCCTTTTACTCCTCATCCTGTTTCTGAAAATATAGCAGCTGCTACTATGCTCATATGTCCAACTGAGGAGTAGGCTATTAGGGCCTTGAGGTCTGTTTGCCGGACGCATATAATTCTGGTTATTAGGGCTCCTCAGGTGCAGAACACTATGAGGGCAAGGGAAAGAGTTTTCATAGATACGGTTGAAAATAGGGATATTAGTCGGATCAGTCCATATCCCCCTAACTTTAGGAGAATGGCTGCTAGAATCATTGATCCCGCAACTGGGGCTTCAACATGTGCCTTTGGAAGCCATAAGTGGAAGCCATATACCGGCATCTTTATCAAAAAAGCAATTATTGATAGGGCTCACCATATTGTTAGTGACCCCATTGAGTCGTTGTTTATCCATAGCAGCTCCACTTTTGGAATAGATAAGGAAGAGCTTGAGACATATATGGCTATTAGGCTTATGAGTAGTGGAAGGGAGCCAAACAGTGTATAAAACATAAAGTACAGGCCCGCTTGGAATCGCTCCATTTGTGCCCCCCACCGTGTTATGAGAATGAGGGTGGGTATTAGGGTAGTTTCGAACGCAATATAAAATAGGAGTAGTTCTAGGGATGAGAAAGTAATTATAAGAGCCCCCGTGATTATAGTAATCATGGTTATAAAAACACGTTGACCCAGTTCTCTTGTTTTTTTAAGGTGTCCCTTTCTTGCTATCAGAGCTATTGGGGCAAGTCAGCATCTAAGTATAATGAGAGGGGCTGAAATAGTATCAGAGGCTAGAATAGAAGAAAGTTTGTGTCATGATGAAGTTCAATGATTATTTAGTACAATCAGGGAGAATAGGGACAATAATGCTCTTTGAAGGATTGCTTTTGGCCATAACTTGTTTCTAGGCACCAAAAAAGTGGTTGTGGCTATACCTACAGTAAATAGTATAAGGGTAATCATTGTTCTAAGTATTCTAATTATTCTGCTCATTCTAGACCTCCTTTGACTCACTCAAAAATTAGCCCGAGCGTTAAAATGAGCATGAAGATCAATGATATTGGAACTGAGGCGGAAGGATTAGTTATTAGTCTAGCAGCTGGTAAAGGGAATAGCAATGCTATTTCTAGGTCGAACAGCAAAAATAAAATGGCAACAAGGAAAAAACGGAATGAAAAGGGTAACCGAGCAGAATTCAGCGGGTCAAAGCCACACTCATAGGGAGAGCTCTTTTCCCTATCTCTGGCGCGTTTAGGTAAGGCATGAGCAGCTAGCCCTAACACTATGGCTACTGCAATAGTTATAGTAAACAAGAAGATTATAGTTGTCATTACTTATATATGATGTGGAGAAGTGGCAGATAGGAATGCATGCGGCTTGAAACCGTTTGATAGAGGTTTAATTCCTCTCTTCTCTTTAAGATCCTCATCAGTAAATACATACGTAAAGGAATAGTCAGACTACATCTACAAAGTGTCAGTATCAGGCAGCTGCCTCGAATCCAAAGTGGTGATGGGTTGAGAAGTGGCGGCCCGCTAGCCGAAATAAACATACCATGAGGAAAGTCGTTCCTATAATTACGTGGAGGCCGTGGAATCCTGTAGCAACAAAGAATGTGGATCCATAAACACTATCAGCAATGGTAAATGGGGCGTCAATGTATTCTCATGCCTGAAGGGCAGTGAAGTATATACCGAGTGCTACCGTTAAAAACAATGCTTGGAGAGCTTCAGTTCGATTTCCAGCTAGAATTCTATGGTGGGACCATGTTATTGTAACTCCTGAAGAAAGGAGAACAGCTGTTTTTAAGAGTGGAACTAGGAAAGGATTAAGGGGTGTTATTCCTGTGGGGGGTCATGCTACTCCTATCTCAACGGAGGGGGCTAGTCTTCTGTGAAAAAAGGCTCAAAAAAAAGCGAAAAAAAAGCAAACCTCTGATGTTATAAATAGGATCATGCCGTACCGCAGTCCTTTTTCAACAATAGCAGTGTGTCTGCCCTGAAAAGTGGCTTCCCGAATTATATCTCGTCACCAGTTAACCATTGTAGTTATTAGTAACAGAAATCCTATCGAAAGTAAAATCAGTCTTTGGGTGTGGAACCATAGGACTAGTCCTGAAGTCATCATTAAGCCACTAATTGCCCCTGTTAAGGGTCATGGGCTTTGGTCTACTAAATGATATGGGTGTTGATGAGCCATAATTTAAATGTTCTGTTGTAAATAGAAATGAATTAATGCAGTAAATACGTATGCTTGAATACAAGCTACCCCTATCTCTAGCACAAATAATAGGACAAAGACAATAAGGATTGGAACCCTAATCATTAAACTAGAAGAGAGTAGCCATATGGCTGTGGAAAGAAGAAATATTAATAAGTGTCCAGCGGTTAGGTTAGCAGCCAGTCGTAGGCCTAAAGCTATGGGTTGTGCAAACAAACTTAGCGTTTCTATCCAAACCATTAATGGTATTAAAGCGCTTGGTGTTCCTTGTGGAACCAAGTGGCTTAGCCGGCTGTTAAATGCTAGGTAGAACCCCAGAATTTTTACTGCCATTCATAGAGGAAAGCCTAGTCTATAGGTCAAGGATATGTGTCTTGTGGCTGTGAAAGCGTAGGGAAAAAGGCCTAAAACGTTGACAGATAGAATGAGGATGAACACTCCTGTTATTAACCCTGCTCAAGGGGCAGTTTTAGGTCTGGTTTTCTGGAAGATCATTTCCAAGATGTTTTCTCGGAAACCAAGCCAAATAGATTGAAATCGAGACGGGGCCCATTTTACGGGGTAAATAAATATAAGCCAAGATAAGGCAAAAATCATCGAGAATATGTTCATTGGAATGAAAAATAAGGTTTCTGGAAAGAACTGACCAAAAATTCTTGCTGTTACAATCATTGTCAGTTAGTTGTGGTCTTTTTTATGGTTAAGGAAGAGGATTGGCTTGCGTTGTTAGGTGGTAAGCTGTTTAATAGCAAGACAATAACTATTAATACGGAAACTCAGATGAGGAAAAAGTTTACGATTCATCAAGTAAATTCTAGTTGTGGCACTCCTTAATAATAGGTTTTAGCTAATTTCTTTTAAATTAAGAGTTTAAGGCTTTAAAATAAGCTAATTAAGGGTTGTTATTCTTCTAAGTATTGGGCAACTCAGTTTTCAAAGGTATTAAATGGTACAGATTCTATAACTATTGGCATAAATCTGTGGTTAGCTCCGCAAATTTCGGAGCATTGTCCATAAAACAGTCCCGTACGAGCCGCAAAGAATGTAGTCTGGTTAAGTCGTCCTGGGACTGCATCCATCTTTACTCCAAGGGAGGGAACAGCTCAGGAGTGTAAAACGTCTGCAGAGGAAACTAAGACTCGTATGGGGTTTTGCATGGGAAGAATCAGTCGGTTGTCTACTTCTAGTAAGCGGGGGTTACCAAAGGAGACGTCTGAGGTAGGTATCATATAGGAGTCGAACTCTAGGTCTTTGTAGTCTGTGTACTCATATCTTCAGTATCATTGGTGTCCAATTGCCTTTATAGTTAAAAAAGGATCTTTAACTTCGTCCATTAGGTAAAGTAGTTGGAGGGAAGGAAGGGCAATTAGAATTAAGATTAAGGCAGGGATTACTGTTCAAATTGTCTCCAACTCTTGTCCTTCGAGAAAAAATCGGTTAGTGTTGGAGGATACAAGTAAGGAGACTAGTCCATAAAAAACTAGAATCGTAATGAGGGTAAGTACAATTAGTGCATAATCGTGGAAGTATGTAAGCTCCTCCATAAGAGGGGAGGATGCATCTTGTAAACCAAACTGTGCTCAAGTTGCCATTAATATTGGAGTAGGCTTAGTCTTGCTACCAAATCTGAAGAGTGTGTACGTGAAAGTGCTACCATTAGAGAAAGGCCTATGCTTGCCTCGCAAGCGGACAGAGTTAGAAGCAATAGGTTAAATGTTGTTTTCTGAGGGATTCCTGTTTTCTTGTTTCAAATAGCGATCCCTATAAACAAAGAGATGAGAAGCAGTTCAAGGCATAACAGAATGGACAGGAAATGGAGTCGTTTTAAAAGAATCCCCATAAAGCCCAGATAAAACATTGATAAAACAACTATAAGTAGGGCGATTTTAAGAGTTTTGGGGTTGAACCAAAACCTTCTGAGCCGAAATCAGAGGTTCTCCTTAAACTAACTCTTTTAACTAATACCTACTTCACAATAATTATTGTAGAGGGAGTTTCATCGAAGGTGTGGTGAGAAGGGGGAAAAGAGGTATATTGTCATTCTAGGGAGGCATGTGAGAACTCTGGGGTGATCCCTTCTCGCTGAGAAGCGAAGGCCTCTCAGATCAAAAAGAGGAAAAATAACATGGCTACTACAGAGATAGTTGATCCAATTGAGGAAATAGTATTCCAAAGTGTATAAGCGTCTGGGTAGTCCGAGTATCGACGCGGCATTCCAGCTAGACCTAAGAAGTGTTGGGGGAAGAAGGTTAAGTTAACTCCAACAAACATTATGAAGAAGTGAACCTTTCCTCATAGTGGGTGTAAACTATAACCAGAGAAGAGGGGGAATCAGTGAGTAAACCCAGCAAATATTGCGAATACGGCTCCCATTGAAAGAACATAGTGAAAATGGGCTACCACATAGTAGGTGTCATGAAGAACAACATCAATGGAGGAGTTGGCAAGGACAATGCCTGTGAGTCCTCCTAAGGTGAATAAAAATACAAATCCTAGGGCTCATAATAAGGGAGTTTCTCATTGCAGATTAGACCCTTGGAGTGTTGCCATTCATCTAAAAACCTTAATTCCCGTTGGAACAGCAATGATCATTGTAGCAGCGGTGAAGTATGCTCGTGTATCAACATCCATTCCCACAGTAAACATATGGTGGGCTCAGACAAGGAATCCTAAAACTCCTATTGCAATCATGGCATAGACCATTCCAAGATACCCAAAAGGCTCACGCTTACCAGAGTAGTGAGCTATGACGTGTGAGATCATGCCAAATCCTGGTAAAATAAGAATATACACCTCTGGGTGGCCAAAAAACCAAAATAAGTGTTGAAATAGAATTGGGTCACCTCCTCCTGCTGGGTCGAAGAAAGTTGTATTTATTTTACGGTCAGTAAGAAGCATCGTAATTGCTCCTGCTAAGACTGGGAGAGAAAGAAGGAGCAAGAATGCGGTAACGAATACAGATCAGACAAATAAGGGAAGACGGTCAAAAGACATCCCTGGTGTTCGCATATTAATAATTGTTGTTATGAATTTAATTGAGGCTAGGATGGAAGAGGCACCGGCAAGGTGGAGGGAGAAGATTGCCAAATCGACGGACCCTCCGGCGTGTGCTATTTTACTAGAAAGAGGGGGGTAGATAGTTCATCCAGTCCCTGCTCCTCTTTCCACTCCGGCGGAGGCTAGAAGTAGCACAAAGGAAGGAGGAATAAGTCAAAAGCTCATATTTTTCATACGGGGGAAGGCCATATCTGGTGCGCCAATCATTAGTGGGATCAGTCAATTACCAAATCCACCAATCATTATTGGCATTACCATGAAGAAAATCATGACTAGTGCGTGTGCGGTAACGACTACTTTGTAAATCTGATCATCTTTTAGTAGGGAACCAGGCTGTGCCAATTCTGCACGGATAATTACACTCATAGCTGTGCCCACCATGCCGGCTCAGGCACCAAAAATTAAATAAAGTGTTCCGATGTCCTTGTGGTTAGTAGAAAATAATCATCGTCTTAGTTGCATGTTTTTAATTGAAGTGCTTACGTTCCTTGCATAGACACTTTCTCTCTGGTCCTTTCGTACTAAGAGAGACCTTAACGTAGATAGAAACTGACCTGGCTCTCGCCGGTCTGAACTCAGATCACGTAGGACTTTAATGGTCGAACAGACCAACCCTTAAAAGCTTCTGCACCCTTAGGATGTCCCGATCCAACATCGAGGTCGCAAACCTTTTCGTCAATGTGAACTCTCAGAAAAGATAACGCTGTTATCCCTGCGGTAACTTGTTTCTTTGATCACCTTAGTGGATCACTCTTTCATTTTGATTGTAGAATTGTAGTTCTCATTATAATAATATCTTGTTAGCGGAGGATCTTCTTACTCCGCGGTTGCCCCAACCAAAGCTTCCTCTAAACAGTTTTAAACTTGCTCTTGGATAGATATATTAGTTAGTCACAAGGTAAAGTGGGTAAAAATTTTAGTTTCCGCTTAAAGCTCGACAGGGTCTTCTCGTCTAACGATTTTATCCCCGCCTCTTCACGGGGAGGTGAAATTCAGGGTTGTGAAAAAGAGACAGTTTGGTTCCGTCTTGCCATTCATACTAGTCTCTATTTAGGAGACAAATGATTATGCTACCTTCGCACGGTCAAGATACCGCGGCCGTTTAACCTCTAGTCACTGGGCAGGCAGGACTCCCTATGTTTTAAATTCGGGGAGCGATGTTTTTGGTAAACAGGCGAAACCTTTATTTGCCGAGTTCCTTTTCTTCACTTCTTCTTATTTTTCTTCTCCTGAGTTGGAAGACGATCTTAAAAACAGGATTTTTAGTTTCAATGTTTTTTCTTCCATGGTTAAAAGCGCATAAAACACAGGTGAAGCTTTCTTACTTATATTAACATTGTCTCTTCCGATTACGGAATGTCCCAATAAAACTTTGTAGCTTTAGAGATGATCACCAAAAATTTTTTAGCTAACAAGAACAATTGAGCTTTAACGCTTTCTTGTTAAGTGGCTGCTTCTAGGCCTATTCCTTCGAGAATAGCTATTTTGGGGCTTGTTGTCTTTTACTATCAATGTTGGGTTTTTCCATTTTGGGCCTTAAGCTTATCCTTAAGGCCCTAACCCCTGTTCAAAAATTAAAAGATTCTTTTTATACTATTAAAGGAGTTTTATTTTTCTCATAGGGGCTTAGCTCAAACTAATTTTTTGGGAAACCAGCTATCTCTGGGCGCGGTTAGCATTTCACATCTAATCTCTTCTTTTTTTCCACTATTGCAACAGTGGGGGATATTCTTCTAAAAAGAAGAAAAGATTAGCTCGTCCAGTTTCGGGATTAGAATTACTTTTCTTATATTTCTCGTTAATCCATTATACACAAGGTAAAAGGTCTAGTCTTTCCTGTTTTAGGTTTGTTTAATTATGAGTATTTCATCTTTCCCTTGCGGTACTGTTTCTTTCGGTTAAAATAAGATTTCAAATGAATTTACTAGAAAGTAGGAGTGTTTTCTATTTTGTAAGAGTTTATTGCTTGTATTTTATGTACACCTAGATTTATAACTTTTTTATGTAATTATATATAAGGGGAGTGTAAGGGGTATTGCAAGGGTGCTTAATACAGCGGAAACTGAAATTATTCATGCCTTTGGGGCTAGTGGTGTAATTATTGTCCTGTTTCGTCACGAGGCAAGACTAATAATGTGTTGAGGAAACAGAATTAGGCTAGTTTTAAACGAAATTCGGAGATAAAAGAATAATCTTAAGAGGCTTCCAATTATCATGACAGAAGAGAAAATAATAAAATTGTTGGCAACTAAGAAGTAAAGGGAGGTAAACTTTAAAATGAAGCCGGTTAGTGGTGGAAGGCCTCCTAGAGAGAGCATTACTAGTAAAACAAGGGCAACTCTGATTGGAGAAAGTTGAGAAATAGTTTTTAAGTGTCCTAACGTGGAGATCTTTAAATGATCAAATAATAGAAATAGAGATGTGTTGATAACTAAGTATACAACTAGCATAATAATTGCAGCTTTAAGGGAGTAAGCCGACGTTATGACTAGTCATCCCATGTTCCCTATTGAAGAAAATGCTAAAATCTTACGCACTTGGGTTTGATTTAGCCCCCCTCAGCCTCCGATTAATATAGAAATCAATCTAGCTGCTATAAGTAAGTAGGAAAAAACTAACTGGCTAAAGTAAAAAATCAATACAAGAGGCCCTATCTTTTGTCAAGTAGCTATTATCAGTCCTTGAAGAAAAGGTAGCCCTTGCAAAACGTCTGGAAACCAGAAGTGACATGGGGCAAGGCCTATCTTAAATGCAAGCGCTATTCTTAGGCAAATAGAAGTTACTTTTTTAACAGGATCTAGGATTGATCATGATCCCGTTAATCAAGCTTGGACAAGGGCGCCTTTTAGTAAAAGTGCAGCTCTCAAGGCTTGAATAAGGAAGTACTTTATTGTGGCCTCCACTTTTCGTGGGGAAAATCTTGAGCAAAGGATTGGAACTAAAGCCAAAGTTCTAAGCTCCAAACCAACCCAAATTACAAATCATTTTTCGGAGGAGATAACAATTATAGTCCCGGAGACTACAGTTATAAATAAAAAGGTTGATACGATTTGGCGCATAGAGCTTGAAGGGAATTTAACCCTTAATAATCTAATTATCAGCTAGACACCTTAACTTTAGGAGCAAGCTCATTTAAAATAATGGGAGGGATATGCCTAGTAAAGCCACTAAAGCTAAAATTGCACATAAAGCTCCTATTGAAAGGGGGAGATATCTCTTTCATGTCAAGAACATTAGCTGGTCATACCGAAATCGTGGGTAGGCAGCTCGAACTCACAAAAACAAGAAAACAAGAAATGTAGTCTTAACTCCAACTATTATGACTTTAATTGGGAATAATCCTTTTAGTGGAGAGGGACCGCCTAGAAATAATACGACTGAAAATAATTTCATTAATATAATTTTTGCGTATTCGGCTATAAAAAAAAGAGCGAAAGGTCCACCAGCATATTCTACGTTATAGCCTGAAACTATTTCAGATTCTCCTTCTGTTAGGTCAAACGGTGCACGGTTCGTCTCCGCAAGAGTGGAAACAAATCAAATGTAAAATAGGGGCAAGCAAGAAAGAGAGAATCAAGAAAATTCTTGGGTGTTCATTATATATGTGAGGTTAAATCTTCTAGAAAATAATATAAGAGATAATAAAATTAACGCTAGGCTAATCTCATACGAAATCGTCTGGGCTACCGCTCGTATGGCTCCGAGGAGGGAATACTTAGATTTTGAGGCTCAACCAGATCCTAGAATGGCGTAAACAGAGAGCCTAGACAGACCCAAAACTAAAAGTAGGGAGAGTTGTAAGTCTAAGGTAGGAGTGTGAACGGGCATAAATTTTCATAGAAGTAAAGCCAAAGCCAAGAATAACAGAGGGGAGAAGAAGAACAAATAAGGGGAGGCTGTAGAAGGCTTCAAAGTTTCCTTTATAAAGAGCTTTAGTCCATCTGCAAAGGGTTGTAGTAATCCATAAGGGCCTACTACTTTTGGTCCCTTACGAAGCTGCATATATCCTAGTACCTTTCGTTCCACTAGTGTAAGAAAGGCTACGGCCAAAAGAATTGGGACTAAGAATGAGATGAGTTCTAATATTCTAAACATATACACCATAGAGCTAAAGAAAGGAGTTGAACCCTTGATAGGAAAGTCTTAGGCCTTCTGCATTAACCACTTTGCTACTTTAGCTGCTTTATCTTAGATTTTCACCAAGACTGTCTGATTGGAGGTCAAAAATACTGCTGTATTCATAAAGCTAAATTAGTAAGAAAAGGAATCTAACCCTTGTGTATGGATTTACAATCCACCGCTTATTCTCTCAGCCACCTTACTGCAAAAAAAGAGGCCTAGTTAAATTTATAACTTTGGGTTGTCAGGCCAAAATTGCTGGTTAAACTCCAGCGGCTTCTGAAAGTAGAGGGAGGTTTTTATCCTTCCATTCCTGGGGTATGAGCCCAAAAGCTTAACACTTAGCTTACTCTACTTATATATAATAAGGAAAATTCCAAAGCATAGCTAGTTAGTAAGTCTCTCCTTTACACGGAGACCACACTCGTGCAATTCGAGTTGTTTTGAAGCTTTGGCAACGTCCTAGTTGCATCTAGGGATTTGCAATCCGAAATGTTAGTTACACTACAAAACCCAAGGACTAAGAAATTTTCATTCTTGTTTAAAGCTTTGAAGGCTTTCAGTTTAGTTAACTTAAGTCCTTTGGTGGTTTTAGTTTAATAGAAAAACGTTTGCTTTGCAAGCAAAAGTTCTGAGTTAAAGTCTCAGAAGCTACAGCTGAAAGAAGGAGTTGAACCCTCGTTAAAAGATCCTAAGCCTTCTGCATTAACCACTTTGCTACTTCAGCCTGGGGAGATAGGTATTTATCCTATTATTTCTTGGTTAACGGCCAAGCGCCTTTACATTTAGCTACAACCCAAGCTTATAAGGAGTAGTTTAACTGGAAAAACGAAGAACTTTGACTTCTTTGTTGTGGGTTCAATTCCCACCTCCTTAAATCAAGAGAATAAGGCTTACACTTACATTTGCAACTCCCAAAGCTGCGGTTTTTATTAAACTATCTCTTGATAGATTATTTATTATATATAATTTAGAATCCCCCCCCCCCCCCCCCATATGCAAAAGAGGTAATACCAGAAAACCCGAACGACGAAGGAGAGAGGGGTAGGAGTTGTGATGGGAAATTCTAAAGCCTTGAGAGGGAGTTTAACCCTCTCTCCTGGTTTACAAGACCAGACGCTCTAGTTGTTGAGCTTTCAAGGCCTTTGGCTCCTATTGAGACTTTAACTCAAACCTAGAGCGTGAAAAGCTCTTGTTGTGTTTCAACTATAGGGGCATTTTCCAGGCACACCTTCCGGTGTGCCTATTGTGTTACGACTTTTCTCCCCTTGTGTAATCTTAACTAGGCGAGAGTGACGGGCGATGTGTACGCATTCCAGAGCTCTTTTCAGCTCCATTTTCTTTATGGGGCTTACTGCTGAATCCAATTTCTGAGGGATATTTCATTCCTTCTTTCACTGGTTTATTCAAACATTGTAGCTCACCTATTCCCAACTTATAGGCTGCACCTTGATCTGACGTCTAGGGTTCTCTCTTAAAGTCAACTTTCTCAAGAAGTAGACTTACGACGATGGTATACAAGCTGTTGTTACAAAAGTTGGTGAGGTGTTTCGTGGGTTATCGATTCAATGGCAAGCTCCTCCAGGGAGGTTTGGAAAACCGCCAAGTCCTTTGAGTTTTAAACTTTAGGTTCGTAGTTCTCTGGTGCTTAAGGTTGTTCACTTCTAAGTATAACAGGGTATCTAATCCTGGTTTAGGCCTTAGTTTTCGTGGCTTCAAATATTCAATTTGGGGTAAGAGTTTCTTGTGGGGTTAGTTTTTTACCACTAGCCCAAAGCTACAGCCAATCATTTTCTTCTAACCACTCTTTTCACCGTATTATTTAACTATAGGGATTACGTATAACCGCGGTGGCTGGCACGTATTTTACCCCCTTCATACTTCTTTTGCTAGATCCGGATTTTTCCGATTGTCTAATGTTTAGCACTGCAGTTGTGGCGTATTGCTTAGTGTTGTGGGCCTATTTATTTAGTGCCTGATACTGATCTTTTTCTTCCCTCTTTTCTTTTTAGGTCTTAGGGAACAAGAATTTACTTCACTGGTTCGCTAGTAGGCTTGCATGTGGCACCTCAAAAGTAGTTAAGATTGGGACTAGGACCAAATCGGCTGCTAAGGGAGGGACTTTAACCCCCTTTGAAGCATTTTCAGTGCTGTGCTTTAATCCGTTAAGCTACCTTTGC